AAAAAAAAAGGGAGGGTTCAAATCATTTTTTTTTCGACATGAGTGTTCTCTATCGAAAACAATTTCCAACTATTCATTTTTAATTTTTTTAATTTTGAACCCATTTATCTATTAACATAGTAGTAGAAAGAGTACTTTGCTGCATCCGGACTTCAAACAGTTTAGCTTTAACCATATTAAATTAATGGCCCCACGTTATTGGTTGATAGAGAATCAAAGTCTATTTACCAATGAACCGCGAAATGCTATGGTTCTTAACGATTTTCTTATTAATTTATTCAGAAGTAATTCGCAGGACCATGCACCTTTTCTTTCCTAGTTAAACCGAAAAAAAAAAGAGGTCATCTGGTTCAATCCAGCGTATTCTTGAAATAAACAACTCGCACACACTCCCTTTCCAAAAAAAATCAATACACCAAGAACTACACTTAGATTTATTAGATTTGTTGCTAAAATATCGGTATTAAACCCGAAGCTCCCGGCGGATGGCCAGTGACCAAAAGAAACGAAAGAGTCGGTTATAGTTTTCATATGGATCTCCTCTTATTTTATAGATATAGACAGATTAATTAAATTATCTTTTTTATTCTATATATTTCTATTTTTCTATATACATATTTATATTGATATTTTCTATATTATTGTTCTTTTATGCATTTATCTGTATTCTATTCATTTACTTACCTTTTTTCGGTAATTAGAAGTTTAGAATTTCTAATAAGATCTAATAAGAATAATATTTATTATAATTTGGTACTAGGTCTCGTGTTAATTGCGAATTTTTATTTGTCCTGCAACACTTCCTAAAAAAGGTTTTGATTGGACTAAGAAGGGGGAAGGGAGAAAGCGAGTTCGTTCGTATACTACTTCCTCATTCTCAAATCAGTCCTTCCCATACCATAATTGTCCCACTAAAAATAAATAAAAAAAAAGAAATAAAGAGTTAAATCTTGATATAATTTGAAAAAGCAAGCATCAAGCACAAGTCAATAAAATAAAAAAAATACATATTTTTAGGATTAAACAAAAGGATTCGCAAATAAAAGTGCTAATGCAACAACCAATCCATAAATTGTTAAAGCTTCCATAAAAGCCAGACTAAGTAATAAAGTACCTCGTATTTTTCCCTCCGCCTCGGGCTGTCTCGCAATACCTTCTACAGCCTGGCCTGCAGCAGTACCTTGACCAACCCCAGGTCCAATAGAAGCAAGCCCAACGGCCAACCCAGCAGCAATAACGGAAGCGGCAGAAATCAATGGATTCATAATAAATTCCTCGCAACAAAATAAAGAAATGGTTAATGATACAATCAACCAATAAACTATGACTTAATTATTTCAGCGATAAGATTTTCATACAGTCGAAACAACTCAAAATTTCAAATTGAAGTAATAAATAATATTATTAAATCATTAGAATTACTTCGATATCTGATATTTATTTTTTATTTTTAGTTTCTGCCCATTGCGTTTTTGTGAATTCATACAACCTTTTGTTTTTTCATTTCTTTCTTTATTCCGAGCCATTCTTTGAATTCAAACTCTTCGCTCCCTTTCGGGATTGAATTTCTTTATTCAATATTCAATTCACAATTACAGTTTTACAACCGAAAAGAAGGACTTTTATTGGAATCTCGATCTAAACTCCCAGTAATATGGCGGATTAGATATATCTTTTAACTAATACTAATATATAACTAACTAATACTAATATATAACTAGTTAATGCCTAATATTCCATATACATGTCTTTCGTCCATAACGTAAACCAACTATTCGTTTCGTATCTTAGATTCAATCGGATTATAAAATCATTTTTCAAAACATCTACACAGGAAAGTTGGCTTATAGCCATTATATATTTCCCTACACCTAGTTTGATCCCGCTCTGCTAAACAACCCATTTTTTTTTTGTAATCTGTAAACTTTTCTCTTCCTTTTATTTATCATTATCTCAGATGGATAGAATCAATCTAAATGGACACTAAACGGACGAATTCCTTAGGCTGAATCATTGTAAATCATTGTATAAAAATATAAGTGATCTAAGTTGATGTAATTGATTATTTATTAATATTCAATATTTTGTTTTGGTCAATCGTTGAATTGAATAAAAAACCCGACTGAAATGGGAATGGCTCTAGAAAAGTCTAATCGCATATTGTAAACAAATCAAATCATATTGTAAACAAATCAAATTCAAATAAAGAATTCTTATTCGGATTATGACTCCTAAAATTGGAATTGAATGAATAAAACAATCAAGACACTATCACTCTAAAGAGAATATTCATTGAATTGGAAGGGGGGCTAAATTGGTAAAATGAAGTTTAGGAAAAAGATCTTTTAGATCTCTTTCCTTTTTTTTTTACAATTCTCGAATATCGTAATCTTTTTTACTAGTCCTCGAGATCGTATAGACCCCTTTGTCTAGGTATGTTTCTATTTATGTTCACCAAGGCGATTCTCTAAAAACTATTTCGAAAATTAGTCAATGATGCCCCTCCATGGATTCACCTATATAAGCCGCAGCTAAAGTTGCAAAAATAAGAGCTTGAATACCGCTTGTAAATAATCCAAGAAACATTACAGGTATAGGAACCACTAAAGGCACTAAAGAAACAAGAACAACAACTACTAATTCATCCGCTAATATATTTCCGAAAAGTCGAAAGCTAAGTGATAAGGGTTTTGTGAAATCTTCTAAAACGTTAATGGGTAAAAGGATCGGAGTTGGTTGAATGTATTTACCAAAATAACCTAATCCTTTTTTGCTAAGGCCGGCATAAAAATAGGCTACTGACGTAAGTAAAGCTAAAGCCACAGTAGTATTTATATCATTCGTAGGTGCAGCTAACTCTCCATGAGGTAACTCTATGATTTTCCAAGGTAAAAGGGCCCCAGACCAATTAGAAACAAAAATAAATAGAAAGAGAGTTCCAATAAAAGGAACCCATGGACCATATTCCTCTCCAATCTGAGTTTTGCTCACGTCTCGAATGAATTCAAGGACATATTCGAAGAAATTCTGGCCATTAGTCGGAATGGTTTGTGGATTCCGAACAGCTACAATAGATGACCCTAATAAAATAGCAATTACAACCCAAGACGTAATAAGTACTTGAGCATGGACTTGAAACCCCCCTATTTTCCAATAGAAATGCTGGCCTACTTCCACACCGGATACATCATATAGCCCCTTTAATGTGTTGATGGAACATGATAGAACATTCATATTGTCCTCTGAATGAAAAAAAAAAGGAATTATTTTGATTCAACTATCTTTTTTTTTTAACGTTTTAACGTTGTCCATTTTTATTTTCTATTTTGAATAACAACTAATCACAGAATATCCCCAGTTCTTTTTATCTCTTTTGTTTTTGTGCGATTCAGAAATAAGAACCAATTCCATAAATTCATATAGTTCGCAAAATTATTTATTTATCTTATTATTCTATTTATTTATCTTTATTATTCTATTTATTTATCTTTATTATTCTATTTATTTATCTTATAATTAATCAGGGATTTCGTATATAACTAGAACGACCCTCACAAATTGCAAATATTAATTTGTTAAGAATTAATCGGATTGAAGCAATAGCGTCATCATTCGCTGGAATCGAAATATCTGCCAGATCCGGGTCACTGTTTGTATCAATTAAACAAATCGTTGGAATTCCCAAAGTGAGACATTCTCGAAGAGCCGTATATTCTTCTTGCTGATCAAGAATTATTACAATATCGGGTAACCCCGTCATATATTTAATCCCCCCCAGATATGTTTTCAAGTCAGATAACTGTCTCTTCAATCGAGCCGCATCCCCCTTCGGAAGGCGGTTTAGTCTTCCTGTTTTTTGTTCCATTCTCAAGTCCCTGAACTTTTGAAGTCTCGTTTCTGTAGTGGACCAATTCGTTAAAATACCGCCGAGCCATTTTTTATTAACATAATGACACCGAGCCCTTATTGCAGCTCGCGCTACTGAATCAGCTGCTTTCTTTTTGGTACCAACAATTAAGAATTGTTTTCGGCTACTTGCTGCATCAAAAACTAAATCACAGGCTTCTGATAAAAAACGAGCAGTTCGAGTAAGATTTGTAATATGAATACCTTTACGCTTTGCAGAAATATAAGGTGCCATTCTTGGATCCCATTTTCTAGTCCCATGACCAAAATGAACTCCTGCTTCCAGCATCTCCTCCAAATTAATGTTCCAATATCTTCTTCTCATTTCTCCCCACACTTTCTCCCTCTCTTTTTTTTAAAAAAAAAAAAAAGAACGGGGTACCCTGAAATAAATAATTGTTCCGACGGAACTTTCCCTTTTCCCGGAAATTGGACATTGATATACGAACGAAGCGATTAATGTCTGTCTATTACATATTATCTTTATTTCTTTATTATTATTAACACAAATCCCATCTAACAAATCACAAGACAATCGATAGTTAAAAGGATAAATCCCCTCTTAGGAATCATTAAATCCTATAAATGATTGTTCTGCTGGATCATAGAAATTTTTGAAATGCACGAATCAAATAATTCTCGGTGGTGGAACAAGATATCTCTCCTTTCCCCCTCGAATAAATTCTTCTTTTTGATTTTCAAAGCAATACTCTTATGTTGCTTTGCGCGGTGCACTAATCTTTTGAATCCGGTACCGACGGGTATCCTACCACCTAGAACAACGTTTTCTTTCAGGCCTTTCAACCAATCAATACGACCGCGGAGAGCGGCTTTTGCTAAAACGCGAGCAGTTTCTTGAAAACTCGCCTCGGATATGAAACTTTGAGTATTCAAAGATGCTCTTGTTATTCCCAATAATATGGCTCGGTAACAGATCGCTTCCTCCAAAGCGCGCCCTGTTCGTTCCGCTCGCAATAATCCAATAAGTTCTCCGGGTAAAAAAACATTAGACATTCCATCGTCTGAAACTAAGACTTTTGATGTTATTTGACGTACAATAATTTCGATATGCTTATTATGGATCTGCACCCCCTGGGATCGATAAACCTTTTGGATCTTATTAACCAAAGAGATACGACTTTGCGCTATAGTTAACTCAGCACCAATCAAGAATCCCCAAGGAATTCCAAGAATTCTTGTTATACACCCCTTCCAACTCTCAACTCTCTTTTCTAAGTTTATTGATATTGAATCAATTGAACGCACTTCTAACACTTGTTCCACTTTTGGAAGACCCTGTGTTATATCACCAGATCTCGATTTTTCATATATAAATGTAACTAACGTATCTCCTTCATAAAGGATTTCTCCATAATGGCCGTGAACAGTTGCCCCCGGAGTGGCCAAATAAGGATTAGCCGATCTTATTACTACATAGTCAACGTAAACAATTATAACTTGGCCCGATTTTAGGTGTGGTCCGTTTTTGGCCATATATATATTTTCACAAATAAACTGCCCGGGGCTAATTATTGTCAATCTTTCTTCACAAGAATTATGATAATAATTATGAGAATTATGATAATAATTATGACGGCGAATATACCACTTCAAATTGAATGGATTCAAAACACTCTTACTGCATGGATCGGGATTAACAATTCTCTCCTTTTCATCCATTAAATAATATTTAAATACTTGAAAAGTCTGTTTTAAATTGTTAAGTTTCAGATATTTAGTTACGGAAATCGGATTATGAGTTATGAAATGGTAAAATGAATAAAAATTCGCAAATTGAAGGGCTATTCCTAAGGGGCCCAACCAATTCCTAAGTGGAATTATAGGATTTCCTTTAATTGTTTCTTTTATTACATTGTGAGAATTTACACCATTGAATAGATCCATTCGAAAACAATTAGATGATGACAAAATCATCAACGATTGACATTCGTTATTTCTATTCAACAACGTACTAAGAGTTCCTTGATTTTTTTTAAGTGATCTTGCCTTGGAATAAACGGAAGAAAATGGATTAATATTGGGACGATATAACCCATTATCAGAGACCAATCCTGACCCGGATGGATCATTCCTTTTTCTGCTGATATATGAAATAGGGGATTTCATTAAGTTGATTCTTAGAAAATCACGAATCAGACCCTTTGTATTTACTTCAACAACAGAAGCTTGGGCCCCCTCGATAAAAGAATTTTTTTTGCCTTGATCCCAATTCAAGACTAAACAAGTCCGAACTAGTTGAATACTTGTGTCAGAAATTCCCTGACGTGGTTTACCATTTCCATAAAGAATATAATTGACAACTCGAAGCTTCAGATTATCCTTTTCCTGCAATGGGGCTTGGAGGAGAAGTCTTTCTAAATTTATACCATCCGCTATTTCGAATATGACTACTGGGCGAACAAAAACAAAATACTTTTTCTTGGTAGGTGTGAAAAGTTGGACATATATCCAACTTTTCACTTCTAAGGAATCCTTAGACTTTGTTTTTACCGTTCCTGGTGGTATCAAGATACCACTGTGTCGGGATATCTTATCTGCCTCTCCCGGAAAATGGATATCTCCAGAAAAGATTTTAAGTTCTATTTTTTTTTTTTTTTTCTCCACTCGGACCAATCCGCCTACTCGACTTCTTGTATTTAAAGTAATTTGTGTATCTCCTCCAATGATACTATTATTCCGTACCATTAGGGAAGAAGATTCGGGGAAAATATACACTTCCTCTGGAATGAAAAAAAAGTGATCTACTTTCATTTGGTATTTTGGCTTAAATTCTTTGACTCCTTGATACTCAATCAAATCTTCTTTTTTGACAATTGAATGCACCCCTATAGTCCCATATTTAGTAATTCCTGAACTCTTTCTTCGGTATTGGGGATCGTCGAAAAAAGCAAAAATACTATTTCTACGGAAAATACCATTTATGGGTATTTCAAGTGAAATACTGGAGTGGGGCATTAGTTCTTTCTCTCGTTCTTGAATCGATTGGAATGGGATGATGAATCTATTTCTTCGCCTCTTTGCCAATAAATCAGAATTCCCGTGGATAATAGCCGAAGATATGAGATTACAATAGCTAGTACATATGACTCGATTAAGTTCTAAATAATCAGGAATCCTACCTTCCTTTTTACCTGAAAAATCTGAACTAAAGAATTTTTGTTTAACGTGATCATTATTTACTGAAGGGCTAGAAATATATCTTTGTTCGACAGAAAGAGAATGAACGTTCATTTGATCTTGATCCTTGTGTATCGAAAAGGGAATTATATTGGATGAACCTCCTGATAATATCCATAGATGGCTTGTTTTTGGTAAGAGATGTACATTACTATATATAAATTCAGGTGCATGGGAGACGTCAGTACTCCAGTGCATTTCGCCCTCTGAGTCGGAATAAATATGTTTTCGAACCCTCTCTTTAAAACTCAAAGTATATGTTCCCGAACGGATTTCGGCAATCACTTGTTCTGATTCTACATATTGATCGTTTTGAACTAAAAGCAAACTTTTTGGTGGAATAGTCACGTTATGTATAATATCTTGACTCTCAATAGTTACATACAAGTCGATAGA